AGAATCAATACAATGAGAGGAAATAAAATAGTATTGTCCGATTCAGGAGGATATGCAAAAACTTTTTGATTATCAAAATCAGTATAAGTATCAGTAATAGTAATAAAAGATCGCATCATTTTAAAAAAATTTCGGGAAATTTTAGATGATTTTTTCATAAAAACAGAAGCTCCTTCCCCAGTATTATTCATTGTTAATAAGGTAAATAAAGAAAAATTTTTATTAATCGTTTTCAATCCTTCTTTACCCCATAGAGATAATGAATAGAGGGAACTGCTTTTTTTTCCACTATAATTCTTAGAATAAAGGTTCAAATGCCCGTCAAACGTAAGCAAATAGATTCGAAACATATAAAATGAGGTTAATCCAGCTGTGAAATAAGCTATTAGTGCTAAAATTGGCGAATACAACCAACTATTATTAAGAATTTCATCTTTGGACCAAAAGCAAGCCAGAGGGGGAATCCCACAAAGCGAAAGCGTACCTATTAAAAAAGCCGTTTTTGTAATTGGAAGATGTTTTGTTAATCCCCCCATAAGTACCATATTCTGACTTTTTTCTGGAGAATATCCAATAAGCGTTTCCATTGAATGAATAAGAGACCCGGATCCTAAAAACAATAATGCTTTTGAATAAGCATGAGTAATCAAATGAAATAAAGCAGCTCTATAAGAACCCATACCTAGGGCTAACATCATATAACCCAATTGAGACATTGTAGAATAAGCTAAACTTCTCTTAATGTCTTTTTGAGCAAGAGCTAAAGTAGCTCCTAAAAATAAAGTTATTATACCTATAAAAGCGATTATATACATTATATAAGGTATAACTATAAAAAGAGGAAAAAGTCGAGCAACTAGAAAAATCCCCGCCGCGACCATGGTCGCAGCATGTATGAGCGCTGAAATAGGAGTCGGCCCTTCCATAGCATCGGGTAACCATACATGAAGGGGAAATTGGGCAGATTTTGCAACTGCACCAGCAAATAAGAAGAAAGTACATAAAATACAAAATAAAAGATTGACCTCATTATTGTTAATTAAGTTAGTAAATATTTCAAACAAATCACGAAAATCAAAACTGCCTGTTACCCAATAAAGACCCAAAATTCCTAATAATAAGCCAAAATCTCCTACACGATTAGTCACAAACGCTTTTTGACAAGCATTCGCGGCAGTGGGTCGTGTAAACCAAAAACCTATTAATAGATATGAACACATCCCAACTAATTCCCAAAAAATATAAATTTGTATCAAATTTGAACTAGTAACTAATCCTAACATGGAAGTAGTAAAAAAACTCATATAAGCAAAAAATCTTAAATATCCCCCATCATGATACATATAATTATCACTATAAATAAGAACCAAAATTGCAACAGTAGTTATTAACACTGACATAATAGAAGTAAGTGGATCGAGAAAGTAGCCCAATTCAAAAGAAAAATCATTATTTATAGTCCAAGACCATACATATTGATAAATGGAATTACTATTTATTTGTTGAATCGACAGCGTCATCGAAAAAAGCATAGTTAGAGTTAACAAAGAAATACTAGAAAAAGCCCACATACGCCGAAGATTTTTGGTCGCTGTCGGAAAAAGGAGAAGTCCCACCCCTATTAACAAAGGAACTGGAAGTGGAATGAAGGGTATGATCCATACATATTGGTATATATGTTGCATAATAGAAAAATTTTTTTTCGAATTGAATTTTTTTTAATATTCAAATTTTTTAATATTCAAATAAAGAAGTTCTCATTGGTCAAATAAAAATGGTTTAGTCAAAATAAGTATATTAGTGATTATTCAGTCAATTTGACTATATTAAATTGAGAAGGAAGATAAAAAATTTCAACTTTTACATTTTATTATAATTTAATCATTTATAATGTGTATTATAGAATACAGGCTAAAAAAAATCTTTAATCAGAAGATTTACTTACTAAAGGTTTAATAAAATAAAATTAAAATCAATAATGATACAAACGAATTAGTTTATTCTAAAATTTGTTCAGAATTATTAACCTGTTTTACGGACAATTTTTTTATTGTTTTCCATTCTAAATAGAAAAAAATGTCGATATGTTTTCAAAAAACTAAAGTCAAGTTTTTGACTTAAGATTCCGTAAGTATTGGTTTTAAAAATTTAATTGGATATGCAATTTCTAATTTTGTTTTTCGATTTTTAAACACTTAATGAAGAGGTTTTCGTTTAGAATATAAATACATAGATAATGAATAAGAAACAAAGATTTGTTTGAACAATAGATGTGTTTCACATCCAACTATAACACTAAAAAATAAATTTAATTTGAAATGGCAGTTCCAAAAAAGCGTACTTCTATTTCCAAAAAGCGTATTCGTAAAAATATTTGGAAAAAGAAGGGATATTGGGCGGCGTTAAAAGCTTTTTCGTTAGCAAAATCTCTTTCGACGGGGAATTCTAAAAGTTTTTTTGTACTAAAAATAAGTACTCAAAACTTGGAATAAGAGTAATCGACCTGATTCAGATTAAAAAAAAAAAGAGCCTAACATAACCAATTAGTGTGATAAATTATGACAAGATTTACTTTTTCATTTCAAAAAAAAATTAATCAAAAATGAAAAACAAATTTCTTTCTAATTAAAATATGCAATTAATATTTTGTATTTATTAATTCGATTTTTTGTCTTATGATATGTAGACGAGGAACTCTTATGTCAACCATAACCTTTTTTTTTTGAAAAAAAAAAAGATAGAATCATCATCGTTTTTTTAATTTATTTTTTTATTTCGAAGATGGGGATTTTTTCCCCATCAACCTGTTTGTTTTATCACAAGAAAATTATCAAAGTTTTTTTGAGTTCAAGATTATATGCGAAATTTTTTTTACAAAATTATCAATAGAAAAGGCAAAATTTTTATTATATGACATACTCAGTTCAATATTACAATGGGTTTGTTGAAACAGAAAAGAACCTATAGACAAAGAAAATATCCTGTCTATTTTTAATTCATTTTTTTGGATCTAAAAATAGCCATTTAAGAAAAAAGGGTTTGGTATCGTACTTAAATTGTGATCTACAATCTACAAAAATGGATTTTTCTATATTCATATTCTACCCATACTCATCTTGATTTGTTATTTACGAGTTTAGAAATCCGATAAAAAATCCATTTATAATTACCAAATTAAAACGAAAAAAAAAACTTTTTTGTGGTAGACCACAAAGTGAGAGACCGAATAATCTAATTACAAGAGCTCAAAATAGAAACTATACGAACGTCACTTGACAAATCACAGTAGTCCTCTAAAATTGACTTAAAAAGAAAATTCCGATTTTTGAATTCTCTTTAATTTAGAAAATTTATAAACTTGAATATTTTCTAAAATAAAAGAACAAATATATTATATTGAATTAATCTCGACGATTGAATAAAACAAGACTATTATGATTTCAAACAAGCCGCTATGGTGAAATTGGTAGACACGCTGCTCTTAGGAAGCAGTGCGAGAGCATCTCGGTTCGAGTCCGAGTAGCGGCATGTCATCTTATGAAGTCTCAAAAGAATTAAAGAGTTCTATAGCCTATAATGAATAATAATAATGAAAAAGTAAATGCATTTTCTTTCATATTTTCATTTAATAAATTGTAATTGAGGGATTTCTTTTTTTATTTTTTATGATATTTTCGACTTTAGAACATATTTTGACTCATATTTCTTTTTCAACAGTTTCCATTGTAATTACACTCCATCTAATAACTTTATTAGTCAATGAAAAAGTACGACTATATGATTCATTAGAATCAATAGAAAAAGGCATGATAGTTACTTTTTTTTCTATAACGGGATTATTAGTTACTCGTTGGGTTTATTGGAAACATTTCCCGTTAAGTGATCTATATGAATCATTAATCTTCCTTTCCTGGAGTTTTTACATTATTCATATGATTCCATATTTAAAAAAAAAAAAAAAGAATTTAAGTGCAATAACTGCACCAAGTGCTTTTTTTACTCAAGGGTTTGCTACTTCAGGTCTTTTAACGGAAATGCATCAATCTTCAATATTAGTGCCCGCTCTTCAATCCCATTGGTTAATGATGCACGTAAGTATGATGGTACTGGGTTATGCAGCTCTTTTAGGCGGATCATTATTATCGGTAGCACTTCTAATTATTATATTTCAAAAAGATATAATAACCCTTTCTGATAAAAGAAAACTTTTATTAAATGAATCATTTTTCTTCAGTGAGATTCAACACATGAACGAAAAAGGCAATATTTTAGAAAGCGGTTCACCCTTTTCTGCTAAAAATTATTACAGGTTTCAATTGATGGAACAACTGGATCATTGGAGTTATCGTGTTATTAGTTTAGGATTTATCTTTTTAACCATAGGTATTCTTTCAGGAGCAGTATGGGCCAATGAGGCATGGGGTTCATACTGGAATTGGGATCCAAAAGAAACTTGGGCATTTATTACTTGGACTGTATTTGCAATTTATTTACATATTAGAACAAATAAAAATTTACAGGGTGCAAATTCTGCAATTATAGCGTTTATCGGCTTTCTTATAATTTGGATATGCTATTTTGGAGTCAATCTCTTAGGAATAGGGCTACATAGTTATGGTTCATTCACATAAACTTATAAATTAACAATTAATTAAATTGAACAGAGGACCCTACGAATACAAACATAGAACAAGGTGCTTTTTATAAACTTATAAATAGGTGAGAACCATTTAAATGGTTCTCACAAACATCAAGCATGCCCAATTAGAATTCCAACTCAGTCCGTAATATAAAAAAGACTACTTTTTAATTTAATGAAAGGAAACTTATATATAAAAAAATTTTGATAGAATAGCTTCTACCTTCTCAGCGGATAATGAAAGAACGAAATCTGGGTAAACGCCAATACCTATTACTGGTAGAAAGATAGAAGTCGAAACAAAAAATTCTCGTGGTCCAGAATCAAAAAGATAAGAGTTTGTAATATTAAATAACTTATATCCATAAAACATTTGGCGTGACATAGATAATGAATAAATAGGAGTTAATATCATTCCAATTGCCATTCCAAAAGTAATTAGTATTTTTGGCATTAAAAGTAATTTTTGACTCATAATTATTCCAAAAAACACTATTAATTCCGCAATGAAACCACTCATGCCCGGTAAGGCAAGGGATGCCATGGAAAAGCTACTGAATAGTGTAAATATTTTTGGCATTGGAATAGCTATTCCGCCCATTTCGTCGAGATAAACAAGACGTATTCTATCGTAACTAGTTCCCGCTAAGAAAAAAAGTGCAGCACCAATAAATCCATGAGAGATTATTTGTAAAATGGCTCCATTAAGTCCCGTTTCAGTTATAGAACTAATTCCTATAATTATAAAACCCATGTGAGATACAGAGGAATAGGCTATTCTTTTTTTTAAATTACGCTGGCCAGGAGATGTTAAAGCTGCATAGATTATTTGCATTGTGCCGATTATTATCAACCAAGGAGAAAATATTGAATGAGCATGAGGTAATAATTCCATATTGATCCGAACCAACCCATAGGCTCCCATTTTTAATAAGATTCCCGCTAGAAGCATACAAGTACTGTAATGGGCTTCCCCATGGGTATCTGGTAACCATGTATGTAAAGGTATAATTGGTAATTTGACAGCAAAAGCAATAAAAAATCCAATATATAATATTATTTCTAATCCGAGGGGATACGATTGATTCACTAATCTTTCCAAATTTAAAGTAGGTTCAGTGGAACCATATACACCAACACCCAGAACTCCTATTAATAGAAAAATGGAACCGCCCGCTGTATACAAAATAAATTTAGTAGCGGAGTATAGACGTTTTTTTCCTCCCCACATCGATAAAAGTAGATAAACAGGAATTAATTCTAATTCCCACATTATGAAAAAAAGTAAAAGGTCTCGAGACGAAAATGATCCTATTTGACCACTATACATTGCTAACATCAGAAAGTGGAATAATCGGGAATCCCGAGTAACTGGAAAAGCTGCTAAAGTAGCTAAAGTAGTGATGAATCCCGTCAGTAAAACGGGTCCTATTGAAAGTCCATCTATTCCTAATCTCCAGTGAAAATCAAAAAAGTTGATCCATTTATAATCTTCTGCCAGTTGGATTAATGGGTCGTCCGGTTGTAAATGATAAAAAAATGCATAGGTCGTTAGAAGTAGCTCTAAAATACCTATACCTATAGTATACCAGCGTATTACCTTATTTCCTCTATGAGGAAAAACGAAAATTAAAGAACCTGCCAATATAGGCAAAACTACAATTGTTGTTAACCAAGGAAAAAAATTCGTTATAAAGACAAGATACACTTGGGCCAAAAAAAGTCGCACCCGAAAAGAAATTTCTTTTCGGGTGCGGCTTTTTATCAGTAAAAAAATCCAAATTGAATTAAATGGATTCAAATGGAATTTTCTGGAACGTATCAATAAGCTAGACCCATGCTCCGCGTTGTTTCATGCCATAAATAAACTCGAACGCTTAAAAAATCTGTTGGACAAGCGGATTCACATCTCTTACAACCAACACAGTCCTCCGTTCTTGGGGCGGAAGCTATTTGTTTAGCCTTACATCCATCCCAAGGTATCATTTCTAAGACATCTGTGGGGCAAGCCCGAACACATTGAGTACACCCTATACATGTATCATAAATCTTTACTGAATGTGACATAGGATCTTTAATTTTTTGAATTTCATTAATTTAAATTTTCGATCTAGTTTTTATATAGTAAAGTAAATGAAGTACATATTAAAATACCAGACGAATCAATGATTTACCAGAATTTTTTGAATCAATGTACTTCTGGCTTGGATTGGATTGGTGACTTACTAAAAAATAAATGGGAAAGAGGTCTAAAATACTTTGACTTCTGCCATTATAAAAATATGTTTTATCTTAAAATGCGATACCTAGTAATCTAAATTGAACTTCAAATCAAATTACAATTTATATAGTTATAGTTATAATATTATTATAAATTATAATTATAATATAATTATAATATAATATATATAATTCTATAATTAAAAATTAAAATTATATTATAGAATAAGAAAAAAAAGACTATTTATTCAATAAATTCGATTGATTGATACGAGTTGATTTTCTGTTACGATAAATTGATGAAACAATAGCAAGCCCAATAGCTGCTTCAGCGGCTGCAATAGCTATAACAAAAATGGCGAAAATGTTTCCCTTTAATTGGCGGCTATCAAAAAAATCAGAAAATGTTACAAAATTTAGATTAACAGCATTCAATATAAGTTCAAGACACATAAGAGCCCGAACCAAATTTCGGCTTGTGATTAATCCATAGATTCCGATAGAAAATAAATAAGCACTCAAAACAAGTACATGTTCGAGCATCATTGACCAACTCCTTAGCAATATAAATTTTTATTCATTTCAATATGAACAACAATTAAACCTCAGTTGATTGACTAGAATACGAAAAGGTCAAATCAAATATAATTTTAAAAAAGAAAAGAGAAAAAATATGTTGGTAATACGAAATAAGCAATCCAACTAAAAGTTTCTAAACCAATACGAATATAATTTAATGTAAATAGATATGAGAAAATCTAATTTTTTTTATTGCTGGTTTTCAAAATGAATTATTGACGCGCTACAGCAATTGCGCCTATTAAAGCAACTAAAAGAATTATTGAAATGAGTTCAAAAGGAAGAAAAAAATCTGTTGATAAATGAATTCCGATTTGTTGACTAGTAGTTATCAAATCTTGTTCTAGAATCTGGTTTGATTTTGTAGTCCAAATAATAGCATACCATGACGTATTTAGAGTAATAAAAATTAATGAAACAAAAAGACTTGTACAAATGAACGAAGTGACGTTGTCCTCAACAGTCCACAGCCGTAAATTTGTGTCATATTCTGGCCCATTCATGAACATTACAGCAAATATTATTAAAACATTTATAGCTCCCACATAAATAAGGAGTTGCGCAGAAGCTACAAACTGCGAATTAGCTAGAATATAGAATAAAGATATACAAACAAGAACCAATCCCAACGAAAAGGCACAAAAAATTGGATTGTTAAATAATACTACTCCTAGACCTCCTAATATAAGACCTGTTCCGAGAACGACTAAAAGAAAATCATGTATTGGTCCAGGTAAATCCATTATATATAAAATAAGAGATAAAAAATCAGAATGTTTCATGATCTTATTGAATTGAACAGGAAAAAAGATTCGTGCATTCCTAATTGTTAAATCCTAATATGTACAACTTTCTAGTAGACCGAACTCAAAACTATTTAAAATCATTACAGTAACCAGATTTTCAATAAAAATTTTAATTTTCACCAATAGCGAATAGTTGGAATTTAAAATTATTGCAAAAAAAAAATAAACTTTTTGAATTTTAATTAACTATATTATATTGTTATATTGAATTTCTTTTTTTAAAACTGATTAAAAATAAGAAATCAAGGAACATTACGAATTTAGTCATTTAGTAATTACGAAGTCTTTTTTAATCACCAGATTTGTCTTTTGTTTGAGGTGAATTCAAAATAGTTCGAATTGTGTAATCATCAGTTATTGATATTGGTAAACGACCCAGAGCAATTTGATTATAATTTAATTCATGACGATCATAAGTAGAAAGCTCATATTCTTCAGTCATTGATAAACAATTTGTTGGACAATACTCAACACAATTACCACAAAATATACAGATTCCGAAATCAATGCTGTAATTAAGCAATCGTTTTTTGCGAATATTTGTTTCCAATTTCCAATCAACCACGGGTAAATCTATCGGACATACACGAACACATACTTCACAAGCAATACATTTATCAAACTCAAAGTGTATTCGACCACGAAACCTCTCCGAGGTGATCAATTTTTCATAAGGATATTGAATAGTTACAGGTAAACGGTTGGCATGAGATAGGGTAATAAAAAAACCTTGACCAATGTACCTTGCCGCGCGTACGGTTTGTTGACCATAATTGATGAACCCAGTTACCATAGGGAACATATATTAAATATCAAAATAAAAAATAAGATTTTGTTTCTTTCTCTTGTTTGAGACAAATTTAAATTCTAATGAGTAGCAAAGAGTCTCTTTTTTTGATAATTTATAATGAAAGGAGTTGGGAAGAAGTTGTTAATAATAGATTACCTAAAGAAATAGGTAAAAGAAATTTCCATCCAAGATTTAATAATTGGTCCATTCTCAGTCTAGGTAAAGTCCATCTTGTTGCGATCGGAATGAACAAGAACAAAAATGTTTTCCCTAATGTAATGAAAATATCAAATGTCGTTCCAAAAACTCCTTCCGCTTTATTTATTTCAAAAAACTCAGAAATAAATATATCTGGAATAGAAAAATCCCAACCACCCAAGTAAAGAATTGTTACAAATAATGACGATATTAGTAGATTTAGATAGGAAGCAACATAAAATAAACCAAATTTAATACCTGAATATTCGGTTTGATAACCTGCTACTAATTCCTCTTCTGCTTCTGGTAAATCAAAAGGCAATCTCTCGCATTCTGCTAGAGAAGAAATTATAAAAACAATAAATCCTATAGGTTGCCGCCACAAATTCCACCCCCAAATACCATATTTTGACTGCGCTTCAACTATGTCAACTGTACTTGAACTGTTAGATAATCACAGTCGATGATAAGATCACTCTTGTCATCGCTATTATAGAACCGTACATGAGATTTTCACCTCATACGGCTCCTCGAGAGCCATAAATAAATCTTAGGATTGATTCGATATTATTTACTGATATCCTTGTCGAATAGATAAAGTAAAAATAAACTGAAAGATCCTGAATTAAACCAATGAAATTCTGTCTGCGATACTATAACAGGGCTTCGGAATGTATCTCATCCTTTGACTGACTCAATTTTTGTTGAGTAATAACTTAATACTTGAATAAAATACTCCTAAAAATACAAAATTTACCTGATTTTTTTTAAGATTTAAACATTGATTCATGACTTCTGTCATGGCAAAAATTGCATTTCCATGAACATGAATATGTATATCGAAAAAAAGAGTTTTTTTTGTCCATCTGATTTTTATTTCTTTTATTTAGGCTTAAAAAAAAGTTAAAAGTTAAAGGATTACTTCGTTCCTGATAGTTATTTACTTAATGGGTGGATAGGAGCATACTCTGGATCGGAATTTGTGGGAGTACTACTTGAAAATTTCTACTAATTTTAAGCCTCAATTAGTATTTCTTTTATATTATATAAACTTCGGAGAACTTACATAATCTCTATTACGAATCCTTTGTGTACTTTGGTGTTCCTAATCATCCACTTTTTTTTACGCAATCTATATTGTAATAGGCTTTTTTTATATTTTATATAGAGTCAAAACTCCCTAAAATTTTTATTTTCAACCCGCTTCAAGTTATACTTACTAATTAATTAATAATTAATCTTGGGGGTAAACAGTCATGCCTGTTTATGTTTATTTGCGCTTAACCCTTGTACATAGGAAATGATATTTTTTTTTTACTGCGAATTTATAAGCTGTTTTTTTTTTCCCTCATCTAACTATCCGGTTTTCTTTTTTAAACTTATCGGTAAATAAAAAAATCTATTTAATACGTTCTAAAACTCGTTTCTTATAAATGAAGACTTAGGCCTTAACGAATCACACGTAGAGATATTGATAACACACATAGAGTTAACGGTATTTCATAACTAATTGATTGAGCAGCAGCTCGTAGACCACCTAAAAAGGAATATTTATTATTTGATCCATATCCTGACATAAGAAGTCCAATTGGAGCAATACTTGAAAAAGCGATCCATACAAAAACCCCAATACTGAGATCGGCTAGAACAAGGTGATAACCAAAAGGAATTACTGAATAACTTAGTAGAATTGATATGACGGCTATAGAAGGCCCCATACTAAATAAACGTGTATCCCCCCGAGATGGAAGAAGGTTTTCTTTAAAAAGCAGTTTTGTTCCGTCTGCTAAAGCTTGAAGAATTCCTAAAGGACCAGCATATTCAGGTCCAATACGTTGTTGTATACTTGCGGATATTTCTCTTTCTAACCATACAATTACTAGTACCCCTATTGTGATTCCTAGTATGAGAATCAAAATAGGGAAAAGTATCCATATAGTCCCATAAATCTCTTTTACGGATTCCAATCTGTAAAAAGAGTTGATATTTTTTATTTTTGTTGGATCAATTATCATTTCAACGATCAACTTCTCCCATAATGATATCTATGCTACCTAATATTGTCATAATATCAGCCAATTTCATTTTATTAACTAACTGAGGGAGAATTTGCAAATTGATAAAACCGGGTGGGCGAATTTTCCATCTCCAAGGAAAAACACTCTGATCTCCTATCAAAAAAATACCCAACTCCCCTTTTGGGGCTTCGACTCTCACATAAAGTTCTTGCTTCGACAATTCAAAAGTGGGAGACGGCTTTTTACTAATGAATCGATATTCAAAATCATTCCATTCAGGATATTTTATCCTATTAAAGCGTCGAATTTCTAAATTCTCATAGGGACCCCCTGGAATTCCTTCTAGAGCTTGTTGGATAATTTTTATGGATTCTGTCATTTCACCTATTCGTACTAAATACCGAGCTAACGAATCCCCTTCTTTTTGCCATTGCACTTCCCAATCAAATTCATCATAACACTCATAATGATCAACTTTACGAAGATCCCATTGTATTCCGGAAGATCGTAGCATTGGTCCTGATAAGCCCCAGTTTATTGCTTCTTCTTCGCCAATAATGCCTACCCCTTCAACTCGTTCTAAAAAAATAGGATTTCGCGTAATCAGTTGCTGGTATTCAGCAAGTCCCATTAAAAAATACTCACAAAAATCTAAACATTTATCTATCCACCCATAAGGTAAATCGGCAGCTACTCCTCCAATACGAAAAAAATTATGCATCATTCTCATACCGGTGGCAGCTTCAAATAAATCATATACTAATTCTCTTTCTCTGAAAATATAGAAAAAAGGGGTCTGCGCCCCAATATCTGCCATAAAAGGGCCGAGCCATAACAAATGAGAAGCTATACGACTTAACTCCAACATAATAACTCTGATATAGCTAGCCCTTTTAGGTACTTGAATATTTCCCAACTGTTCGGGTCCATTTACAGTTATTGCTTCTGTGAACATAGTCGCTAAATAATCCCACCGTGTTACATAAGGTAGATACTGTATAATTGTTCGGTTTTCGGCAATTTTCTCCATCCCTCTGTGTAAATAACCCAATATTGGTTCACAGTCAATAACATCCTCACCGTCTAAAGTAACAATAAGTCGGAGAACGCCATGCATTGATGGGTGGTGAGGGCCCATATTCACTATCATGAGGTCTTTTCTTGTAGTTGGTAGAGTCATAAGTTTTGCCCCGATTCATTCTTTCATGAAAAAAATTTTCCATGAATTGCAAAAAGTTCATCAAAATTCAAAATCTAACAAATCAAATAATTCAAAACAACTCTTAAAATTAACGCATTTTTAGCTCTCGAATATTCAATTGACTAATTAATTCTTTATAACGTACTCTATTTTTATTTGATAAATAAACCAGTAGTCGTTGACGTTTTCCTAGAATTTTTCGTAGACCTCTCCGAGATGAATAATCTTTTTTATGCAATTTCAAATGTGAAGTAAGTCTTCGGATCTTGGTGGTAAAACAGAAAACTTGAAATTCAACAGATCCCCTGTTTTCTTCTTTTTTTTCATGCGAAATCGCGGATATAAATGAATTTTTGTTCATAAATTTTTAATCTTCCTTACCTTTTTTTATTTCTCAAATAATAAATTTGATCGATCAGTAATAATAATGCCAGCTTTTTTAACCGGGTATAAACATTTCCTTATTTTTTATTAAAAAAATTTCGGCGATTCCTTTAGAGATCTAATTGATCCGTCATCAAATTAGTATCATATATTACGATTGCAGGCGAGACGTGTATGCTTCTATTTATCTAGCAGATAATAGTGAATATATAATAAAAATTTATCTTAAATGCATTTTTACTCGTGGATACATATATATTTTTAATATACTAAAACGGCTACCATTATTAGTATCAAACCAATAACGATTCATACAGGCTAAATCTTCTAATCGATAATTAGGCCAAAGAAAAACTTTCAATTTTAGAACTGGATTGTTTTCGCGCCTAAGCTCTTTGTTTTCATCAAAAAATTGACGGCAGTTTTTTATCTGATTCTTGTTGTAAGATAATGGATTCCTATACATACCATTATTATTACTTGCATTCAAACAAATTAGAATTCTCAATTCTCTACGATGCCTAGAGGAAAAAATCTTTTCAGGAACAAGTACATCAAAAAAAGTTTTGTCTCTCTTTTTCATCACCATTTGATATCTTGGAATCCATTCATCCGAATTTTTATTATCAATATTGTCGATGTTTCTTTTTTGAGTATTTTGTTGTTTACTCTTATGAATCCATGAAATACCTATGGTTTGATACAGACTAAATTGTGTGTTGCCCCGTAGAAACAGACGAGTGGGTTCAATAATAAATAGTCTCCTTTTTATCAATTGGGTAAGAGTTAAATCTTGCTGAATCAGCATTATATTCAGACTCATTTCTCTTCTTTCAATCGAGGATATTGTAATTTCTCTTGGATTTTTCAATCTAAGTAGAAGACAGTAGATTTTAATATTATTGATCAATTTTTGATTCAAAGAATCATCCCATCTTAATTGAAAAAGCCAATACCTTTTAAGAAAGAAATAGAGTTCTGTTTCTGGACTACTCTTGTCTTGTTTTTTTTTACTACGATTTTTTATATCTAATCCTATATGATTTTCTTGAATATCTTTTTGATGGTTTGGGATAAGAAATTCGGAATTTTTTTGAACATCGGATTCGGGATCTCTTTGACTTATGAGTTCTTTTTCGTCTTGATTCCTATTCTCTAATTCAAGATATTTTTTTGCATTTGATAGTAGAGTAAAAGGATTCACTTTTTTTGTTCTATTGATGCTTTTCTTTTCGCTAAAATTAGAACTTCTATTAAAATTTGAAAAAATTAAATTAATTGGTAAAAACCAAGGTTTTATTTTATATGCATTATAAAGTAAGAAAAATTCTGGGAAGAACCAAAATCCGAGATTCGATATAGGACGGCTTATTATTTCTTCATTCATCCCCATCCAATCAAAAAGGATTTGTTTTTTATGGGATTGTTTGATTTCTTGATAAATTGTGCGATAAAAAAGATCTTTTTTTTCAATTTTATCAACAATTTTCTCAATTTTCGGTTCAGTCGTAGTATTTTCAGTACTACTACTAATATTGATCCAAGCCTCAATGTCGATTTTTTTTCTAAGATCAAAACGGAGAATTTTCCAATCAAAAAATTTTCTATCTGTATTTTTCTCTATGTCGTTTATTCTTAAATAATTAGTGATAGGGATACCCCACCATACATCAATTAATTCGTTTTTAGGTATGCGGTAATTATAAGTATACCAAAATTCTTGGTTTTTATTTACTTGTAATGGTTCTCCATATCTATATGAATCCTTCTTATATTCATAAAAAATAAAATGATATGCTAAAATATCATATCTATGGTTTTTTTTTAATTTATCTTTTTGATCGAGAAATAAATGGTTTTCAGAATTTTTTGTATTTCTGTAATTAAGTTTCAGTAATGGGTCTTTTTTATATGAATGATTTTTGTTTTTATGTAAAGTTTTATTTTCAACTTCACAATATTTAGTGACTTGATTGTGCCATTTTTGTGGTCCTAATTGAAACCATTTTATCTGAGATAAATCGTATTGATAATTTTTTTTTAATTTTAACCAGTTTTTACATTGATTCAGTCCCCAATTTGGAATTTTTTTAATCTTTAACTTAGAAGGAGTTATTCCTTGTGTTCCAAAAAAATTTGGAATTTCATTTTTTAGAAATAAAGACGTTTCCCGATATTGAAGGATAGATCTTAACTTAGACTTATATAAGTTAAGAATTTCGCCTTGTGATAATTTATAAAATACATAGGCTTGTGACAAAAACGAGAAATTCGAAAGAATCTTTGAATTCTTATGAATATGATTAATAAAATAAAAAAGTGATTTTATAAATTGAATTGTTTTTTTATTTGTTTTCACAATCCTTTCTTTATTTTTTTTATTATTGTCAGGGGGTTTTTCATTCAAATTAAAATGCTTTGTTGATTCAAGAAAAAGTTGTATATTAATTCGGGAAATATTAATAATATATACAAATATATCTACGAATATACTTTCCCTAAAAAATTTTTTAAAATTATGATTTAATCGACTATTTAGTCTTTTTAATATTTGACCGATATTTTGGATTGATTTTAATTTTTTAGTACCATAATGTATTTTCTTAGGTTTAAGGATTAATTTTATAGTTTGGAATCGTTTTGTTTTTTCTTTTTCAATTTTTTCTATTTGATTTTGTATTGTACTTGTTCTATTAGACAGATCCTTCCTTGTGTGTTCGGCTACTGAATTTGAATAGTTTGTCCGATTCATGAATCGGGCTTGAATGGATGGTTCATGAACCATATGATTATTGATTGTCGAATTTTTTTTTTTTTGTATTTCACTAGATTCGTCTCTCAATCCAAATACCTGAATTGTATTTACTGTTGCAATTTTTTTTATTTTTTTTTTAAAAAACATAAAGCTTTGAATAAAATCATTTTTTGTTTCATTTGAAACCTTTAGCCAAAATTCAATTTTGCTTTTGACAATGACAATGATAATTTTTAAAACTCGAAAACATTTTGTTATAAATTTTCTAATTTTTTTATCAAGCCCCTTTAAAATAGGTTTAAAAAAAGAAGGTTGTTTTCGGGCGGAACCAAAAGGAAGTTCAGTTTCCATTCCCCAAATTGTTAAGAAACAAAAATTATTATTATTATTCTTTTTTTGTTCTGCTTTTTTAAGTTTATCTTGATAAGAAGGTTTTAGTGGAGGTCTGTGCCAAGGTTTTAGACAGAAAGGAAATAGTATCTTTATCTGAATACCATCTTTTAACCAGTTTTTAGGAAATTCTGTTTCTGATAACTGGACACCATTATAGGTACATTTAATATGCATTTCTTTATTCCATTCTTCGAAATCTTCAGACCATTCAGGACGTTGTAATAATAATATACGACCCAAATTCTTTGCGATTATAAATACAGGTAATAGAAAATATTTTCTAAGAAATGACTGGGTTACTAACATCAAACCTCTTATTATTTGAGCAAGTGGCATGGTATCCCAGGCTTCAGCTATTTCTATTCGTGCTTTTTCTTTTATTTTTTCTTCTTTTAGTTTGTATTCTTTTATTTTCTCTTCGTCTTTTTTTTGTTCTTCGATATAATCATAAATTGGAAATTCGTCAATTTTTTCTATATAATTTGGAAAAATCCTTTTAATTACTTTTGAAATGTTAATAGAAAAAAAAGAAGATTTCTCTATTCTGTCTAAAAAAAGTGGTGAATGTATATTTGCTTGAAATAATTCCCCAATAACTATTTTACGTCTTTGAACACGCATGGAACCTTTTATTATGTCTCGACGAAAATCAGATTGTTGTGAATAACATATCAAAGCAACTTCTTCTGTTTGATTAGACTTATTTGCATCTATATTTTCTTGGTTACCAGTAAAAATAACTACACGTTTAGCTTTTCTTGAGCGAATTTGAGGATTTGTTGTAGGTATGATGTCATCATTTTGTCTTTCTTGCTGTTCGAAAGAATCAATTAATTTGTATGACCAGCATGGAACTGTTTTATTTATTTTATGTATCCATTTTTTTATTAATTTCTTTTTTTTTTGTAGTCCTATGATTGCATCAACTAAAAGTTTTAAAAATGTTTCTTGATCTTCTGAACCAATTTGTCCTTCTTCTGGAAGTAAAGAAATGCCTTTCAGATTGAATGTTGATTCCCCAGAAAATGGACTCATTAAAGGCATGAAATGGCTAATTTCTTTTGATATTGATTTTTTATTAAATGTATCTTTTTTCTGTTCAAATTCGTGGTAATTATAATCATTACGAAGAATACTATGAATCTTATTTATCAAAATTCCATCTATCCAATTTTGGACTGCAGTTTCATTTATAATAGAGGGTGAAAAGCTTTTTTTTATTATTCCACGATAGGATCCATTTAAGAAAGGATCATTTATTTTTGGCAAATATTCCTTTTGAGTTTTCTCATTGCATAATCGAGTTTTTTTATCGAGTCCATCTATATAAAAAAGTCCTTTGTCTAGAACTGCAATTCTATTAGCAAATTCAGTGCTTAAGCTGTTTTTTTTTTGTTCATTGGTATAAATCCAATAATTGTATAGTTCATCGTATAATAATTGGTCTGTTGTAGACAAAGAAATCTTTCTTTGTATCATTTCCCAGAAAATTGATAAACTGGGTGGATATGTAAAAG